TCCTATTTTTCCATTTTGTTTTAATTTTAAGAGCCCGTCGAAGAAATCCCAAACCCTAAAATACGGATGATAAATAAAGGAATTTCGGATTGATTGGGTCAGGAATCCAAATTTGGATTCGGTATGGATAAAAGAACTTCCTATGTTATACTATTCAAGTCTCGATGACGAATTGATTTGATAGATCAGATATTGTTATTCATGATATTGATCCGATTAAAGACCATTGAGAGGTAATTCATTCATTGAATTTACAGACGAAAGATTTATCGTCTCTAGGGGATTAAATCCCGAGTTATTGCGAAGTAAAAAAACCGATGAGATTATGGAAGTAAATATTCTTGCATTTATTGCTACTGCACTATTCATTCTAGTTCCTACCGCTTTTCTACTTATCATTTACGTAAAAACAGTCAGTCAAAATGATTAATTCAATTGAATGAGACTTTCCTTCTGAGTTTTTATCAAAAATTGACGAAGTCAAATGAAAAGGATTCCAATTTCGCGTCTTAAAATGAGCGGACTATAATCGGCAATATTCTATGAATTCGATAGTATGGTAAGAAAGAAATAGATGAATCTTTCTTTCTACCATACTATCTATCTCTTAGTCTATAAAGTTTTAATCTAGAATAAAGTAAGTTTCTATAGATCAATCTACAATATTCTCTTCATATATGTGTATATTAATTCCATATATTGCATGGAATTGACATAATACCCAATTTGCTACATCTATTTGTTCCAATCATCTGAATCCCTTTCTTTTCGAAATACAAACACGGGAATCGCTGAAATATCTCTTTGATTGAAAGAGTATGATTCATATCATAGATTTCTCGATTGAAGTCCAATGGGATTCGAAATTCAGATATTTTGATTTTAAATAGTTCAAAACGCGTTGCAGAACGATAACGATCTATAAAACAATTGATACGGTTTGATTCCTCAACTCAATTAGTAGTACTTTTAGAGCCCACTTCTTCCCCACACTACGAGTGAAAGGGAAAATGTAAAGACTACCATTAAAGCAGCCCAAGCGAGACTTACTATATCCATGTGAATTATGTCCCCTATCTCTATAAATACGAAGGAATTATTCCATTATTCCTCACTAATAATAGTGGAATCAATGGCGCAGAGTCAAAAAGGGACTCTGGCCGAACACTATTGAGAAGCCAATCCAATAAATCGATTATGATTTCGAATCGGGAAAGATTAAACATAAGCAAAATACGTAGTAACATCCCAAGGGAATGGGAATGTGTAGGAATAAGAATAAAATAAATAAAATAATAAGGCCTATCCTTTTTGCCCCTTTTTCTATAAAAGTCAATTATCCATCCAATCGAATATTGATTGGATACCTGAGCACTCAGAGATTCTCGCGTATATAAAGCAACTTCCACCCCTTTCCAAAACTATTAAAACTATTAATTGAATCCGATTTCCTAATTTCCTATCAGGCTCTACAATCTGATTCAAGACCCAGTCATTAGACACTCCCTTAGTAATAGAAGGGAATCGTAAAGTCTTGATAGCCCCTCTGCCAGTAGATTCTACTATTTCCTTGAATCCTAGATGCGAACGGGGATTCACAATCTTTTCTTTTAGAAAACCTTCAGACCACATGCTTAGAATCAAAGAAAGTATCAACAGTCTGTTTCCTCTGCTTCTCGCGGGGAATCATTCTGCGAGTTATATCAGCAGAACAGAAGAGAAGAAGAGATTTCGAGTTTTTTTTTGTTGATCAGGCGACACCCGGATTTGAACTGGGGAAAAAGGATTTGCAGTCCCCCGCCTTACCACTCGGCCATGCCGCCAAAATGATACAAAATAGATGCAAATCTTTCCGGATTACTGAATTTTTTTATTGTACTTGCATTTTGACTCCTGTTTTCCTTAATCCTTTTCCTAAAAGAAACACCCCTTTTTGGATTTGATCCGGCCCTTCGATTGATTGTATAGTATCTGAAAATCCACATTTGATTTCTCAATAGAAAAGCGAGAGAATGTTTTTAGTATTGTGGATTTTCAGCCGACAAATTGGAACCATTAACTATTGACTGCTTATTTCGAATTCATGAACGATTCTTGGATTTGAATCTCAAAATTGTGTTTTCCTAATGACATAAGAAAATACAAATTGAGACAGAACCAATCAGTATTCATTTTTTCAATCAAAAAATCCTTCTCAATTTCAATTATAACAAAACATACGAGTATATGTAAACCCCAGAACATAAATTGTTACACAGATATCTAGTATTTAGATATGTTGTCGATAGGAAATTATCATAAAATTATCCTACTTCACTTCAATTTTGCATTGAATAGAAATTCAATTTTGATAAAGCACGACCCGGGCTGTCCCGAATAGAACGGCAATAAAAGAGAAGTCGGATATTCTAGCTATCTGCATACGTGTTTAATAAATGCAACCCTTCTTATACACTTCAAATCGTATTCTACTCAAAAATAAGTAAAGTACAAAAATCTC